ATAGGTAGGGATGACAGGATTTGAACCCGTGACATTTTGTACCCAAAACAAACGCGCTACCAAGCTGCGCTACATCCCTTTTCAAAATCAAAATTGTTGTATAGTGTCATTGTATAAAATCCATGTCTTGTTTTCCACATCCTTCTTTTTTCCTCTACCTATAGAAATAGGTAGAGAATGTTCTTGTCATTTTTTTTATTTTTTAGGGGGCGGCAAAATTTCATCTGCTGGGTCATTGTACATATGCATTTTAGTTAGTAATTCCTAATTATAATTTCATTTCGTGCAAAAACAAATGATCTTGAACTACAAGATCGGGTTATCTATGATCTATGTATTAGAATATCGAACTAGGACTATATATGTATTACAATATACAATACAAATAAAGAATTACAATAAACAAGAAAAAAAAGAAAATTTAAAATATAAAGAAGAAGGAGGATTTTCAATGCGAGATATAAAAACATATCTCTCCACGGCACCTGTGCTAACCACTCTATGGTTTGGGTCTTTAGCAGGTCTATTGATAGAAATTAATCGTTTATTTCCAGATGCCTTGTCATTCCCCTTTTTTTCATTCTGATTGAATTCTTGTATTTATATGTGAAGAAATGAAGAAGATTTGAGATACAATTCTACGTAACATGGCTCCAATTTCGCTCCCTTTTTCTTTCCTATCCTAAAGAAAAAAGAAAGAGAAAGAAAAGGTGTATCGAACCTCAGTCAAAATATAGTGAATCTACGATAGAATTTTTTGGAAAAGAAATGGAAATGTGAATCCAGTCTAGGGGCGCAAAATTCTAACATAGAAAGAAGAAAATACTGAGATTAGGATAGGAATAATTCCTAGTTAGAAAAAATTGTATTACTTAATTATTACTATATTCTGAATATTCTTCTATTAATGAATTAAAAAAAAAAATATTTACAAATTCCATTTCTAGTTAGTAACTTTTCTTAATATAGATATAGAATCTAGATTCTTTTATTTTCTTCTTATTTCTTATTTTCTTTTGTATTTGGTTCGGATAAAAAAGAAAATGAGGGGAATTCTAAAGTGAAGTCGATACAAAATGAAAAGGAGGTTCATGGCCAAGGGTAAAGATATCAGAATTCTAGTGATTTTGGAATGTACCTGTTGTGTTCGAAAGGGTGTTAATAAAGAATCGCCGGGCATTTCTAGATATATTACTCAAAAGAATCGACACAATACACCCAATCGATTAGAATTGAAAAAATTTTGTCGCTATTGTCAAAAGTCTACGATTCATGGGGAAATAAAGAAATAGATGGAACAGAATGCATGTGTGATTTTTCCAAGGAGCGGGAAGAGTAAGAACTTTACATCTTAACATATATAATACAAACCAAATCCTATTTTGGTCGGATCTGAAATGAATAAGAAAAAATTAGAATTGTATTTTCTAGATTATTTTCTATATAAGGAATAAACAAACAAGGAATAAGAAAACCATGGATAAATCCAAACAACCTTTTCGTAAATCCAAGCGATCTTTTCGTAGGCGTTTACCCCCAATTGGATCGGGGGATCGAATCGATTATAGAAACATGAGTTTAATTAGTCGATTTATTAGTGAACAAGGAAAAATCTTATCTAGACGGGTGAATAGGTTGACCTTGAAACAACAACGATTAATTACTATTGCTATAAAACAAGCTCGTATTTTATCTTCGTTACCTTTTCGTAATAATGAGAAACAATTGGAGAGAGTGGAGTCGATCCCTAGAACTACTGGTCCTAGAACTAAAAATAAATAGATCTACTCCTCAAAACTCCAATCGGAATTCAAGCTCAGATTAATGTTTTGCTCAAAAAAAAACTAGAATCCAGATTTGATTCTTGTGTTATAAAAAAGGAAAAATGGGGAAGAAATCTTTTTTTTTCTTGAAAGATGTTTGTTTATTCCTACTATTCAAATCTTAATTTTTTTTCTTCTATCTTCCCGGAGTCCATTCTCCGGGAAATTCTGTTTCAATCATTCTTGTTTCCTATCATTCTTGTTTCCTATATAGTAGATTCTATTAACTATTAAGATTCTTTTCTTCCTTTATTTGATTTATATTTTCTTTTTGATTGATGATTTTATTGGAAATCATATCAAAACAATTCTTATTTGATAGGGCTATTTGCGCAAGTATTTTACGATTCAGAAGCAATTGTCTCTTGTACAGATTGTGTATGAATAGGCTATAACTATAGAATAGCCTATCCTCACGAGTTACTGCATTTATCCGAGTGATCCACAAACGACGAAAATCTCTCTTTTTCCTGCTCCTATCTCGATGAGAGGAAACCAAAGCTCTCATTCTTTGTTGAGTAGTCATTCGAGTAAGTCTTGAATGAGCCCCTCTAAAGGTTGATGCAAATAAACGAATTTTTTTTCGACGTCTCCGAGCTGTATATCCTCGTTTAACTCTGGTCATTGAATCAAATGAAACTTTCTTGAATAACTAATTGATTTCTCTTCGTTCAGTCATCCTTTTCCTCCGGTCGATTAATAACAAAACGGATTCTTCCGATATATAAAATATAAATTCCAATGGCTTTTGCGACTATGACCTTCCCGACCACGATTTTTTCTTTCTTCCAGGTATCTTATCTCGCCTGGAAATAAGAAATTCGACTGCTACTAAATAAAAAAGAATAGTGGGTTCCCTCGTTTTTATGGCAACTTTTGAAACGGTGAGGTCCTCTCTATACACCGGAGCCTCTTCTTTCATTTCATCGAATTTTATTGTGAACTTGTATAGTTCACACTCTTTGGCTCTACCCATTCATTTTTCAATTAGAATTCTTTTTTAAATTCTAATTAGAAAGTAATAGTACTTTTCACAAAAAGCTATCCATACAGTGACGGCATTTAATTCTGAAAGTTGGCTAGGTAGCTGACCCTGTTAGTCCGTTTTTTCAAAAATAGGAGCATAACCTTTTTGCTTCTTAATAAGACTATTTCCTCCGCTTAATGGATAACTATTTGCTACCAATGGAGAATTGCTTCTCATCTCAAACGGAGTGATTGGATTTGCACCAATAGAAACCATAAATTCCATAACATAATACGTAGATGATAGATCATCATTTTTAGATAAGAGTCAATTAAATGCCCGTATACTGGAAAAAATTTTTTTATTTCTTCAAACTCATGATCTGAACTGAACGAGTCGCACATACACCCTAGTACATGTTCCTCGACGCTGAGGACATCCTCGAAGAGCGGGAGATTTCGTGACATTTCTTATTGGCTGTCTTGCGTTTCTAATAAGTTGTTTAATGGTTGGCATGTTGTGTCTATAGAATCTCATTCTAGATAGAATAGAGCGGGTTGGCTTAGATCGATCTTAACCTGATGGTTGATTATTATGAATGATTTCTATTCACACAGAAAATTCAATTTTTGAAATGGAATTCTATATTTATACGAAATCCCCAGTATTTTCATTTTCGATCGCTACAAGATCAACGATGCCATGAGCTTGGGCTTCTGTTGCTGACATAAAAACATCCCTTTCCATATCTTCGGATATAACCCATAAAGGGTTGCCCGTTCTTTGTACATAAACTTTTGTGAGGGTTTCGCGAAGCTTCAATAGTTCTTCTGCTTCCAGGATAAATTCCCCTGCTTGTGCCTCGTAAAAAGAACTAGCAGGTTGGTGAATCATAACCCTGATGATATTGACATAACATAATGAACGGTTCTTCTATCTCTATCTCGCACGATTGGGTTAAAGTAAGGGGGAATTAAAATAACAAGAAAAAAATAGAATGAAACAACCGTACGGGCATCTTTTTTACATTGCATACGGCTCTGCAATGGAATTTCTTCTATCGAAAAGAATAAAAAGAACCCATCCAAATCGTTAAATGATCCATTTACCACCCTTCCTTTCATATTCCTAGTAGTAAAAAAAAATACTATGATGGTTCTGTTGCTTTATATATTTCTCTATTTATCTCGTCTGTGGTTTAGCAATCCCAAAGTTTCTTTTTGATACGATCCAATTTTTTTTACTCTTTCTCTCATAACATAAAGATAAGAAAGAGACTTCTGGTGTGGAAGAAAAATGGTTTGTGACGCTGAAATTTACTCTTGACACATAAGATCAAATTGGGAATAACCCTTCTTTCATACTACTATCTCGATACAAAATCTCATGTTAGAAAAAAACAAGAATGGTTTGTTCATATCGAACTCGAAGTGCCATGCTATTATTACTTATTCTTTAATTTGATTTTCTTTTTTTATTTGATTCATATTCGATACAGCGAAGGCATAGTCTTCTTTTTTTTTTCTCAAATAAAAACTCATTGGCGCCAAGCGTGAGGGAATGCGAGACGTTTGGTAATTTCTCCTCCGACCAGAATGAAAGATCCCATTGAAGCGGCTAATCCCATACATATTGTATGTACATCCGGTGACACAAATTGCATAGTATCATAAATGGCTATTCCTGGTATTACCCATCCGCCTGGAGAGTTTATAAACAAATAAAGATCCCTAGTATCATCTTCTATGCTGAGATATACCATGAGACCAACAAGTTGATTCGAGATCTCGCTATCAACCTCTTGGCCTAAAAAAAGTAATCTTTCTCGATGAAGTCGGTTGATTAGGGCAAAATTGTATCCCTGAGGAACCGTACGTGCACCTTTGGATGCATACGGTTCAAAAGAATTGCGAAAAAAAATCAATGTGTCGATTCCAGTCCTATTTCTTTTTTTTTTTGTAACATGAGTTTTGGCCTCCTTCCCCTTCCCTATATTCTATAATGTAGAAAATAAAAAAGAATTTTATGAACTTATTGAACTAACTTCTCATTGATGTATTGTTTCATCGAAATTCAAATAACGATGTCATTTTCTTGTTCCTGAATGGGCCCTTTCAATTCTTTTAGGTTCTTGTTCTACTCCGGAGGAAGATTTGCCCGAATTCCATCTGCGCATATAGGGCAAATGGGTTCAGTACCACTTCTTTTTT